GCTATTTCGATTTTGCTAGTCCTTGGGAACAGCGTAGCGACGGATAATTCCGAATCTACATAACTAGTCTAGTCCAGGAGACAAATCAATAGGAAATGCTATTTGCTTCTTAAGAAGAAGAACTTTTTTGAAATGAAAGAGTTTCCACGGGCGTCGGATATCATTTCTTCAAATAAGGAAGAAGTGTTATCGAAGGATTTCCTTCCATTCTTCCTAGTATGGAAGAAGTAAAGAAAAAGTACTGCGTCTCGATCTATACGAAAGGGCACTGGTTTTTTCTTTCGGTTTCATTGATAGCAGAAGAGTACGCTAGCTAGCGGAGCCTGAAAACGCTTGCTTGCGCCCCACCCCGTAAGCTGACTCTATTGCCTATGCTTGCTGCTCGCTCAGTGTCAGTAGAAGGGAAGAAAAGATGGTCACTTCTTTTAGGAACACGGCGAGCCTTACTTACGACTGTTGCACTTCACTCGCAGCTCGTTCATTCACTTGCTCATGAACTCGCTGCTTCGCCAGAAGCGACTAGTCGCCTCCTTTCCTCCGCCGAAAGATGCTTAGCCAGAAGCGACGAAGGAGGGGAGCTGGGGAAGGCCGACGATGGCAATGAGGGGGAAGCTGTCGTAGAAGCTTTGCCCCTTGCTTTACAGAAATTGTTATGAACTTACTAAATGACCTTATTTATTCTCCCGGAACGCTAGCAAATCTAATAGTTCCCATCTGCTCTTCTTAACTTAAGAACGAAGGTCCTTCTTATTCAGGAACCCTTTGTTTGAGGGGGGCGTATCCCCGGGGAGGGGAGAGTGGCCGAGCGGTCAAAAGCGACAGACTGTAAATCTGTTGAAGGTTTTCTACGTAGGTTCGAATCCTGCCTCTCCCACTTGTTGTAGACTTAAGAGAAGAGAAAGTAGGCGGAAGCCTAGGAGGGCCAACCGAGCGAAGCTCTTTCTTTTTTTGGCCGTGCCGTGAAGTGCAATTTTCTCGTATGCGTTTTAGAGAGGTTGTCGAAAAAAGACGATCTATAGAGATTCCCCATCTATATCCAATCGAGAATAGAAGCGAGTCGCTTCCGGCGTCGGCTTGTAGTCTCTGCAGTCGGCACACGCACGCGCCCGCCATCATGCCTCCTTGGTTCGGGACGAAGCCAAGCGAGGCATACGATAGACGAAGGAAGCGCCCACCCAGCAGGAGGGCTAAAACCTGTAGTTTTGAAGTTGCAAACTCCAGCTTCGAAGCTGGAGTGCTTTAGCCCTTTAGTTTTGAAGCAAGAATCACCGTCTTGAGCGCCTTGCGCGCTCAAGAACAAGCGATGAGCGCTTTGTTGCGCCTGTGCGGATACGTTTTCTTGCTGGGGAAGGCTAGTTTGATCGAGGATTGGGGAGGAGAGGTGGAATAAAAAGCTCGGGATGGATTTTGGAGTCTTTGTGCGAGCCGTATGCGGTGAGAGTCGCACGTACGGTAAGGAGGGGGGTTCGCGTCTATACGTGTAGTGTGGTGGTTGGGCCTACCCACCCTATTTGTTCCATGATCTATGGGTCTACTGGAGCTACCCACTTCGATCAATTAGCCAAGATTTTGACCGGATACGAAATCACTGGTGCTCAATCTAGTGGTATTTTTATGGGGATTCTTTTTATCGCTGTAGGATTCCTATTCAAGATTACTGCAGTTCCTTTTCGGGCGGCTGTAGGACGGACGGCCCCCTATAGGTAGTAGGGTAGGATGGGTGGTACCGCTCAGATAGCGGCCAATCCTCCTAACTGCGCGCGGGCCGGGCTTAGAGCGCGTGAAACTCATCACTACCTCGTAAGGGCGTTGAGACCATAGCATGTTACACAAAAGCGCCGCTTTCTCAGGAGTGTTGTCACACAGCTGCCCGACTAGAAGAGCTACTCGCTCTGTAGTGTTGTCACACAAGATAAGCACGCCGCCCGCCTGCTGGCCGGGCGAATCGAAGTTATCTTCCGGTCAACTGTCCACCCAGTCAAGTGCAAAAAACACAGTGGAATCACGCAACGCACGCTGCTGGTGTGCTTCCTGCCCACGAGGAAAGAAGAGCGACAAGGTTCAGATTTGACTGTTTGCAGCATGGGAGCTGATTACCCAAAAAATCCCTGGGAAAAAGAAAAGATATCTCGGTAACGAAAACCATAGGAGGCTGTATTGGCGAGATCCAAGGGTTCCCAGCAGCCCAAAAGAAAAACCGCCTGGAAGTCCGAGGACCTTTAGTACCGTACCGAACCAGCAGCCTTCGCGCCAAGCGACGACCGCCCTTGTCCCTTTCCTTTTTCCATTCAGCCTACTTCTTAGCTTTGTTCCGTCAGTCTAAGGCAAAGCTTAAGTGGTTCGCCTACCTTACCCACTTGATGAAAGGGAACGAACTTCGTTTCCTTGACGGTTTTATGGATGGATTCAGTCAGCCTCACTCCTTCCTTTTGAAAAGTGACGCTTTGCGTCTTCGCTTCCGAGGGTTAGGGTATAGGCCGTTTCGAGCAAGCTTTCGCTTTTTCTCCCGGCTTTCTACAACTTTCGCTTTAGCTTCGCGACCCCTTTCCGGAATTTGAAGTATTCGTCGCCCTACCCTAAGAAAGAAGTCACTATAAAACAGCTTGCCCTCCTGAAGTACCAAAGGTGCGCGGAGCCCGGTGAAAATGAATATGTTTGCTACTGAAAGAAGCCTGCCTATTGACTAATATTCGTCTTTAGAATGAAAGTAGCTATGAAGCCCAATCTACTGTCGATTCAAAAGAGGGCATAGTCGTATGGGTGGGGTGTTTGTGGGGAGCTGCCTTGGATATGAGGAATTCCTCAAATCTAAAAAAAATAGAACAAAGGCAAAGTCCGTGACGAAGATCTTTCTTTTCTATCAATAGATAGAAATGAGTGTTCGTTATAGGGGATAGGATCCATCTGCTCTCTCTCTATTTTCTTTGATGCAATTTAGAGAGAAAGAGCAGTGCGAACTAGAAAAAAAAAGATAATCGGGAGATGATTAAAAAATAGATACATAGACATCTAAAGTAAAGGGATGTATATATTATTCCTATATATATCATCTATCTATGAAAAAAGTAAACAGAGTTCGTTTTTGGGTTCCCCGAAGCCCCGAATGGATTGGATCGTTTCTGCTTCTGCCAACGAAATGAAGGCCTCGCCCCTTCCGAATGCTTCTCCGATCCTGAAGTTCTCGCGAAGAGAATAAGATGCAGCTCCCCCTCCCTCTGTCTTTTTCCGCTTTGCTAATCTTCCCCTCTAACGCGGGCCGGGCCGGGCTTAGGCGGGCGCGGGAGGAAGAAAGAAAGTCGAAGAGCGTCTTCTCCTTTGTCCTTTTTTCAGTGCAACACAGGAAAGCACCCTCTTTTTGTAATCCCTGCAGCTTCCCAGAGGCTTTTTTTTGTATTGAACGCATGGCGTAGCTAGGACCCCTCCAATCATGTTTGAGCCTATGTTCACCCGGGGCCCAAAAAGGAGAATTCCGGAATGCCTGCCGACGTTCAGATAAAGTGCATATCCCTTACCACTAAAGGAAAGGCTCGACGAAGGGGGGGGGGATTTTCCGGGTAAGGAAAACGCTTTCGGAGATTGAGATGTCGATTTGTTTTTCATCGAAAAGGAAGAAGGCCGAGGGGATAGCTGCCTTCCTTCGGGCTTTGCCTGCCGACGTTCTAATAAAGAATTCCGGCTCGGCCCGGGAAAGCGCTGGCAACAACATAAAGAAAGGGGTCCATGTAGCTGCTGCGCCCGCCCACTGAGCAGCAGGTTCGGCATCTACTACAAAAGAGAGAATCCACTTCAGATAACCACGTCTCTGCTAGGCAGCGTGTGGAATGGCCGGGAGCGGACCAAATGGATATATAATCCAAGCCGAGAGTGGAGTTACGTGAACAGCCGTCTGATGGAAAACAACTTTCATGTTCGGTTCAGAGAGCACTTTTTTCGTTGAGAATAAGTCCTTCCCTTTTGTGTGAATTCCCCAGCGGCGAATTAACAACTTGTGGGGCCCTATCTATTCAATCTCTCGAGCCCCAAGAAAACCCCCCTCTCCCTCGGACTCAATCTCTCTTTTGACTCTATATATGTGGGCACCTGATATCTATGAGGGTTCACCCACCCCGGTGACAGCATTCCTTTCTATTGCGCCTAAAATCTCTATTTCTGCAAATATGTCACGTGTTTCTATTGTTGCTTCCTATGGGGGTACATTACAACAAATCTTCTTTTTCTGCAGCATTGCTTCTATGATCTTAGGAGCACTGGCCGCCATGGCCCAAACGAAAGTCAAAAGACCTCTAGCTCATAGTTCGATTGGACATGTAGGTTATATTCGTACTGGTTTCTCATGTGGAACCATAGAAGGAATTCAATCACTACTAATTGGTATATTTATTTATGCATCAATGACGATAGATGCATTCGCCATAGTTCCAGCATTACGGCAAACCCGTGTCAAATATATAGCGGATTTGGGCGCTCTAGCCAAAACGAATCCTATTTTGGCTATGACCTTCTCCATTACAATGTTCTCATACGCAGGAATACCCCCGTTAGCCGGCTTTTGTAGCAAATTCTATTTGTTCTTCGCCGCTTTGGGTTGTGGGGCTTACTTCCTAGCCCCAGTGGGAGTAGTGACTAGCGTTATAGGTTGTTGGGCGGCCGGAAGGTTGCCATGAGTAAGGTTGGGAGACCGAAGGCAGTTTTCCGTGCACCGGACACGTAGCTTACCGAATCAGTTGCAACACAGATGGGAATGCATGCTACGAAAGACAGGGTCGAGTCTGATACATCAACCGTCGACTCCATATCCTTGTACGAGTCCACAATCACTACACGAGATGAACCTGGGTTTGGTGAATGGAAGTTGGCCTTAGGTGTAATAGGACTCCCAGTTACTGCGCGCGATCGTATACTGAGGTGCTCCCCGTCGGTTGTTGGAACGACGCGAGCCGGGCCGGGCCTTGATTCCTTTCATAAAGATGAAGGGACAGAGGTGACTAATTCCCCATCTCATTTGGGGCGGAAAACGAATCGACATCTCGATGTGATACAGCCCTTTCCATTTTCGTTGGGAAAGAACGGCGAAGTCCATCCGAACCCTCCAATGAAGAAATAAGAGGAGAGCAAAGCGCCAATGGCGCGCGAAGCGCATGCGGAAGGGGCACGGAGAAATAAAGAAGTGTGGAGGAGAAGCAGCCGAGCTCATTCCCTTCGCTTCCTGGGCCCAAAGCAGTGCTTTGTTTCCTGGCCAAATCAAGGATTTGGGGCTGATTGCAAAAGATATCTGAATATCAAGATAGATCCATCCATCTATCCAGATATCTAAAAAAGAATCGATTTCGATTTCATAAAACCTTTGATTCAAAGAACTGCGCTTAGCCCCCCCGCTCATGAAACGGCTCTGCTGCAATGGATGGCAGAGGGTCCGTAGTACCCGAAGCACTGGAGTGATCCAGTAGCCGGGAAGGGGCCTAGAAGTGCCTACTACTACACCACACTACACTTGGCTCTACACATTTACAGAGCTTACCCCTGTCCAGTGTCTGGCAGAACGTTGGGGGCTTCAATCGTCGACTCGTTATCCCCATCTCAGCCCAGGCTAACGGAGCCTGACTTATTCAGGGGAGAGAGTGGAGCCTATCGAAGCACTCTTGAGAGTAAGATCCTTGGCTCCTCTTCATTCTCTACAGGGGTCTCTGCCCACATGGAAGCGGGGCAGAGATGGATAAGATCAAACACGGGAATAAGAAGCATTTTAAATGCCTTTTTGATCATTTTGATAGAGGGGGATGGATAAAGTGGGCAAAACAGACTCACATTTTGAAATCGAAAAGACCTTTTTCGTCTCGACAAAGAAAGAATCATCTTGAAAACGCTCCTAACCCCTTCGTAGGGCCGTGTATAGTAAGTGATCCGAACCCGCCCGGAGCGAGCCCCCCTTAGAGGCAAGTGAAGTTGGTGAGCCGTATGATGGGCAACTATCTCCTGCGGTTCGGAGAGGACTCAGCTGTTAGTTAGTACCCCCTTGGTTTCGGGGTGGACCCTTTCACTCTATTTTATTATATACGCTTAGTGAAAAGAATGTTTTTTGATAGACCTAGGACATGGATTCTATATGAACCAATGGATCGTGACAAGTCGTTACTACTAGCAATGACTTCCTCTTTCATTACTTCATCCTTTCCATATCCCTCTCCCTTGTTCGATCTTACTCATCAAATGGCACTCAGTTCATATCTGTAAATTCGATCATTGACAAGGTTCAAAGAAAGGGTGGACTGCAGGTAAGCACTAATTAAAACCTCCGCATTTCCGTGATTCAAAAACAAGAAGGGCGTACAACGCCCAGGTAATATTTCTTTGCTTTCGGATATGCTTTTCAATATCTTCACTTGTGAAAATAGAAACACTTGCACTTTCTCGCTTGGAAAAGAAAGACTATCCTCGAAGTAAATCAATCTATCTCGTATTGCCCAATCTGGATGCTAAAGGCTCGTCACCCCGGGAACTCGCAGCCCATCACAACTACTCATACTAGGAGCAATGGCCACTAGGAGGACTGAAACGAAGACTTCTATACAACAGGTAAGAAAATACTTCAACGGAAAGTCAATCCCTGCCAACCGTAATGACTTACTTCTTCCGTGAGCTTCTTCATGTTCGGTCGGTAGAAAAAGGCTTAAGAGCTAAATAGAGAAAGTAAGTTTGAAGTCTGGCTTGGGCTAGGTAAAGTAGTCAAAGTAGCTTGCTTGGGTTTAAGAAGTAGTTGACCAATCTTTCTAGCTCCATTGCGAAACCACGCCCAAAAAGCAAGATGCGAACCAAGAACATTCACAATTTGATCCCATCTTTCTTCACTTGCTTCCTTCCTTTCTACTAAACTGAATTTTACCCTATTTCAGTACCACTTGATAAGCCCGGATCTGTCTGACCAATAGGAGTGAAAGGTATCAAGAGATGTCGTATTAAATTCGAAAAGGCATTCGAATCTAGCCAAACTAAGTTCGAAATCGGAGTACGTGCCCAGCCCGGATGAAGGAAGAAGCAAACAGGGGGATTAGTCACATCAATTATCATTCATGCCTTGCTCAACTAGATCTTGATTGCCTGTTTCATTGATACCTTGAGGAAGTACAGGAATGCAAGCAAGCGAGGCCAGAACAAGGAGAGTCAAGAAAACAGTAGCCGTTTACTCACAAGCTAACACGAAGCACGAAACACATGGATTCTCTGAGAACCGGACTGACCCAACCAAGCAATCACTTGAGCCATTCACAATCCATGATAGGAGAACTTCTTTCACTTTATATGATTAAACAAGTGAGTCTTCCGATTCCGTACCCTCTGGTGAAGCTGCATTTACGCGAGTCGGAGTATGCTATTCCAAGAACAATCACAAAAGCCGTGCTTGTTTATGGGGAAAAGAAGGATACCGATGATTGTTCACCACTGCCGCCTACTCCTTCTTGTCTGTCAATCAAGAATTGACATAGATAAAGAGTTGATAGTTGATGTGAGTGATGCACAGGGGAAAGCGCTACTATGCTCCATTAATTTCGTATGAGTTAGTTATTGGCTGGCAGCCTGTGCTACAATGCTCTTGCTAGTGTGCTTCAGCGTTGCTATCCATCTTGTACAAGGGTATGAAGCCCGACCAGAAGGCACGGGTGAATGGAGTTGAGTTTGGAGGTCTCCTGAAAATTGGGTCGCACAACTCTACCTGCTGGTTTGAGCACTTTTCTCATGAATAATTATGATGCAACTACTTCAGAACTTGTTCTCCCTGGTAGAGGACGTATTGCTGTGAGCGCCGACAGTGTTCATAGGGTGTTTGGTCTACCGAATGGTGGTGATCCTGTCCCTTATGAGTTTGATTCCACTGCGGATGCCTTTATTGATTCTCCGTACGGACTTACGGGAAAGCAGGTACCAACCATACAGGGAGCCAACTAACCACCTATTGTACCCCATAGAGGCAGCCTAATTACCACATTTTTGAGAGAAGAAAGAACTGTTGACTGCCGAACATATCTATTTGCATTTTGATACCATCTTCCACCGGCTGCATCTTGATCTCTTAGACGTCTATCTTACTCTTGATTTCTGAGTGCCTATCTCGATTCTTAAACAACCTCTCCCGTCCGGTCGAGTCAAGCAGCAGGAGCGAGCCCACAAGAGCTTTTACTGTACCAGTTCCGAATATGAGAAGGGGCTCGCGGATTTTAACAGGTTAGGCTTAATCTACCCAATTGGAAATCTCTTGCAGTAGCTTTTACTAGAAATCCATTTCTTCCACAAAGCTCCTGTGACCTAACCATCTAGATAGAAGCCTCGCAGTTTGCAAAGAAATCAAGCTTCTGGCTTCAAGTTCACAAGTATGAAAAGACCTGAGAGGAAAGAGCTGCGTAGAGAGCTCCGGATTCTTTAGCAACTAGGAGAGCGACAGAGCTTCTTTTTTGAAAAGGCTAAATCCCTTTCTTCAATCCCACCTTAGTTCGATGGAATGCAACTAGATGAAATTACTACCTTTCTTCATTCAAGGACTAAATAGCGGTTCATATGGCTTTCTTTAGGTTGACCGGAAGGGCTCTATTGAACAAAAGCACAAAAAAAGGTCTTATTATTTATTCAAAGAACTGAACAATATTGTTTGAATCCACCTAGTTCTTGCTTACTATCTGAATTAACTGATGGGACATCTTTCTTGGTCGTAGTAAACCTTTGAAAAGGTCCTATCCAAATTTTACATTATAAAAAACCCTGTGCTCATAAAAAGTTATGTAAACCCACATACATATACATAATAGTAAAGGAATAAAAAAAGGATAAAAGGTACTGTACGTAGGCGCTGCTCTATTGCCAAGGGTAAAGAGCTCTTTTATATATAGCGAAGACCTTCCATTTTCTACGTGAAAGCGTAATCTGTTTCCCGAAAAGCGGAAGGGTAAAGAAAGGCAGGAGCTGCAGACCATGGTGGTCAACCAAGAGTCGCAGGAGATTTTTATGGCCAATAAGCTGGAGGCATGATCAAATCGATACCAACATTCAAGAGCTGATAAGGGTAAAAAAGAGAAACGAAGACTGTAAGTCAAATGACCATCAGTCTTCGTTTCTCTTAGACTGAGTGTCTCTACCTGGGGTGGGTTTAACCCCCTCTAGGAAAACTAGAGCCGAGACCGGTTGCTATCTATTCTTTCATGACGTGAATATGTGATAGTATACTTTATACCCTAAATCTGGAATCTAATCTTTCATGACGTGAATATGTGTGGTGTTAGTGGACTGACAGAGTGAGCTCTAAAGCTAGAAAAAAAAGATCCATCTGCGAGTGGTTCGACTTTTTCCTAAGCAAGGACGGAGCCGTCGAGTGAGGATTGGCTGAGCGTGCTTTCGCTGCTCGTGGTGGAGTACTCTCAGAATTATTCGCTCTATTATTGCCTCAGGATGTGATCGGGATTAAGCCGCGTGTCGATACCCGGGGGGGGCCGGACTCAAGGGATTCATTCTTTTTCGCACTAATGGAGGACATGAATTCTGGGCAAATTATCTATGTTACAGTCTATTAAAAAAAGGACTTCTAATAAGAAATTCTTCTGCTAAAGAATAGGCTCGCCTATAAATAGAAGCTTCGGCGCACTCTATATTTTGCGGGACAAGAAAGAAAGAGTCAAAGCCATGGATATCGCTGCAAGACTATCAGCGATTCCTCAAGAAATCGCTGATATAGAAAACACTAAGCTCGAACTAGAGCAAATGCTGGGTGTCCTCGGGGAGCCTTTATTTCTGGCTTTCGTCGATCCAGCAGTGATCATACAAGATGATATAGTTCTTGTTCAGAACCAAATCCGCATTCTTGAAAACAGGAAGAAGGCGCTGCTGGAAGAACAGCAATCGCTCATCGTGATGGCTGCCCACCACGGTGACTAAAATAGAAAAAGGTAGTTACTCGTCTATCTCAACGTAAATGAACGAAGTCACTTAAGGCTTCCTACTACTACTGCTCCTTCTTACTTATTTTCGTTTTTTCAGGATCTAAAGAAGAAGAGGTTTTCTTAGCGGGCGTGAATCCGGTAGCTTCTACTTCTGTTCTGTTGTCTCACTTATGAGGAGCTGGTACTTCCTGATCAAGAGTGTAGTGAGCATAAGTATTGTCTTGTTCAGTATTTTCTTTTCAGGTGTGGTGTGTAGAGATATCTCATGTATTGCCTTTATGAATAATACTTATGTATTGCCTCTTCTTCTTGTTGTAGAAAAATACTGATGTATTGCAAAGACCTGTTGTTGTTTTATTTCTTTATGTCCCAAAATGACAAAGACTTGAAGGTAGTCAGAAACAAAGAACTACTAAAATGTTGGTAGATTTTATAGAGCGTATAGCCAAACTGGGATCTACTCACAAGGGCGTGAAAACAGTTTACTTTTCGAATTTCTCACGATTCGATCTCTTAATGAAGTTTTTAGCCAGTCATATGGTCGAGTACACCATCAAACCGCTGATGAGGAACAAGAAGCTTTACCAGTTAGAAATTTTGAGGAAAAAAGGGGGAATAAGAAATTGGTGTTCCATCTACGAGATTCATACACTCTACTCCCTAATAGTATAGAAACATTGGCTAAGACTTTATGTCCGCACTTAGGTTCAAAAGGCTCAATAGCACATGACGAAGTTCAAGTGTCTTCTCTTCAGGAGAATAGAGCCCAATTGTTGGATTATATGGAGCTGGATATCAGTCTTTTAGGTGATGTGATGCTTCGGGCTAAATCAATTTATTGGACTAGATACAATGTGGATATCGGGGTATGTTTGACATTGTCATCGCTAGCTATAAAAATATATCGAATGAAGTATTACGATCAAAATGGGGCCTATCTATATTCCAAGTAGTAACCAGGATGCATTCATTCGGCGTGGTTACTATGGAGGCCATGCTGATACGTACAAGCCATATGGTGATAATCTGTATTATTATGACGTCAACTCTTTATATCCCTTTGCTATAGAAAACATTTCACAGGCTCCAATCCATTTGTGATCTTTACAACAGATATCGCAAGCAAGTAAACCGGTGGTCAAGGCATTTGGGCTGTGGGGATCTGTCAAGGCTCTCTGAGTACCTGATGGGGATCGTCATCTTCGTCCCGGTGGCGGTGCTGGCATGGTTCCCATTTGTCTCGGAGTTCCAGACGAGATTGCTATTCAATCAGGCCTTCAGCCGAGGGCTTCAAAGCTGTTAGAGAATGCGCTCTTATCACTACAGGGACGCGAGAGAAATTCCTCGAAGGGAGTATTAAAGGGATGCGGCATTCCCTCAAATAGCAGTTTTTTTTGTCTAAAGAAAAGTTGCCTATTAATAAGCAGTCTTCCCTCTTTCATAAGGCTCTAACTTGCGTAAGGAATCAAGGAGCTACAGTTGTTTCCCGCCCCTTTTGTATTTTTCTGAACACAAGTTCACCGCATCGCGCCTCGTGCACCTTCAATTTCACCATTGGACCCTTCTCAAATGCCATCTACATTTATCCCCAATCCTCCTTCATGATTCGTCTCCTCAACCATCTGTAGGCAGTCGATCGCCTTTACTTGCCTTCGATTCTTCTGGACCGCCGGACAGGTCAGTCAACCCTTGAGCTGTACTGAGGGGTTGGACTGGAAAGCATACTTTATGTGATTCCTCCTTCCCCATTGTCCTCTCCTACCCGCCTTTCCCACATCCATCAAAGGGATGCTCGCTTGTCAAGCTATGTGCTTTCTTTCCTTTCAAAACTCTATGTATTCATTTGCTTTCTTACCAGGCCTACCCAGGAAAGGGGTATAGATAGAAGGAGGGATCCTCCGACCATAGGTCTATTGAATCGAAAAAACACTATTTTTTATCCAGCAGCTGCTTTTATTTTCTCTACGAAGAGAGTGGCTAGCTAGCTTCTTTGCCAACTTCGAGTGACTGTGACTACTCTTACTGGCCGTAACTCACAGAAGAGGCAGGAAGACTTTTTACTCAAAATTGATAAGCGATCAAACCCTTTGTTGTAACCTTCTCTTGCACCCTTAGGTTCTTTTTCCAATAATGCTAAAAACCAGTGAAATTCACCTCTTCTTGTTGTTTGGTTAAGGATCGAGTGTGGACTTTCGTCTTTATCAACCTGCGGCTAAGGAGAATCAAGCACCATTTAGTGGTTTGTTCTTAGACCGACTCAAGCGATTGAGAGTAAGAACAAGAAGCTACGTACGGCTATAAATAAAGATAAAATCAGTCTTGGGAAGGAAATCTCAGGTTTGGCCATGCCCATTTATGAGCAATAAATATAAGAAAGAGCATGGAGTGCATCCAAGGGTGCTACAAGGCTACAACACTTCATCGCCACCACCAGAGTTCAAAAACAAAGCTGGGGAATGCCATTGATTCAGTTCAGTATCATGGTTTCTTTTTTTATTGTATTGAAACCATTGAACAGAAAATGGGTAGAAGGATTGCGGGAAGACAGTGAAATTCCTATTGGCAGGTTGGGGCCGGGCAAGATCGCAGTTTCCTGATGGATTGCCAACCACTTAACGAGAAGTCCCATGACGAAGAATCACATTTCACTGTAGAGTGAGTAAGCGCTGCTATGAAGGCAGCACCGGAGGGATGAGATAAAGAGGAAATAGTGTATGGTTTGAGTACAATTAATTCGTTTCTTACGCGTGTTCCTGTGTCTGAATGACGCAGTAAAGCCACACGAAGTGGCTCGCTATTGCAAGCCGTAGTCACTAACAACACCGATTTGGAGAGGTTGACCTTCCTTGGTAAAAGAGCTTCATTAGTACCTTTAATAATAGCAATGGCAGCGGCTTCGGATCTAGGAAAATGAGGGGGGGCATCATCCGCATAGAGAAGACATGGCTTAATGCCCTGGAGAGGTGATCTCAGCAGTCCCGCTGTGCTAATTCTTTCAAGATCGGATTCAGGTAAAGTAAGAAATCCATCACAAGAATGAGCAAGTACGGGGAAAGCAGGTCTTCCAGCCGTAGACCTCTTACTCTTCTTCTGGCTTATTAACTTGTCTTTCCGCTTTGTCACTCTCGTATTCTGAATAGGAATCGGCAAGCAGGTACAACCACCCTCGAAAAATCGAACTTCCCTCCTTACCTTACTTACCTTAGTGTCTTTTACCTAACCTACTCGCTCGCCGAGCTTTTTTTATCTTGGTTATTGGCTTTTTGACTCAAGTTAGAGCTTTTCTTTCCTGGCTTTTTCACTCGAGTTGTTTAATTGTTCGCTTGGCTTTAGCTCATTTTTTTGTCCATTTCTTCTCTTTACAGATCCCCTCGAAGTAGGAAGAAGAATGGCAATGAAAAATAATAGCAATAGTCGTCTCGTAGGTGCAGGTGCTGGTGAAAGAATAGCTTATGGGGCTGGAGTCAAAGGAGCTTTCATAGACATAGAAATCATAATAGAAAGAGCAGGCCTGCGAGCAGCGAGTGCCCTTTGTAAGTTGCGAGCCTGTCAAACCATAGGCGCCTTACCGCCCCCCCTTTCTTTTTTGAATTAGAAAGAAGGGGATGAAAGACAAAGAAAGAGATCAGGTTATTTATGATCGGAGAAAAGGAAGGGGCGTGGTTGATGTGTCACTGGGGAACCCGTAGGAAGGGGAGACGCCCGGCCTCATTCACATCTGAAATCGCCAACATGAACACAAACGAAATCGTCGAATTTCGTATAGAAAGAAAAGGAACCACTTCTATTCTCTTTTCTTAGGTATATGAAGAATTGCTTTTTGGTCCCTTTCGTCCAGTGGTTAGGACATCGTCTTTTCATGTCGAAGACACGGGTTCGATTCCCGTAAGGGATAGGTACTTATTCCCGGCCGGCGGTATCATTGCTGAGTGATCGCTCGCTATCTGGCTTGAAAAGGTGGTCCGGGAGCTTTCGGAGAAGGCCGAAAATACATTTATCCTTTGAATTACTCTGGCATTCCATGTTTATCATGTTTTCTGCACCGAGAGAAAAAATCAATATGTCCATAGATTTAGATGATTTGATTAATTGTTTGCACAAAGAGTACACGTTTAAGTATTCAAAAATTGTGCATAAAATCAAGCAAGAAAACGGATGCGCGTGCTAACGCTTTCGCGCTAGTGCGCTCAATCCGTTGCTTGTTTGAGGAATTAGTCAATTCTATTAAAAATGGTAATTATGAAATGAAAAAAATAGACGACTTGGTTGATTTGACTTTTCCATCTCGGCGGGAGGGCCCAGGTTATGTAACGAAAGACGACATTCTTTGTTTTCCAGTCTTAGAAGGTGATCCTACTTATAGGCGCCATTTTGTGATTCCCCTCGAGGATCGTATTGTCATTGATGCGTTATCGGATGTTTTATTAATAAAAGCGCAAAAGTTTATCGATCCTAAGGTCCATATTTATGGAAAAACTGTGATGTCTGGAGTTGGTAATGATATAGGTCCTGGTTTGCGGAATGAATTCAATTCTTGGAATGGTGTCAACTCAGTAGCAGTCTTCGATATTCATGAGGTTCTTTCACGTGTGGACCTAAATATGCTTTTTTGAAACCTAAAAAAAAGTGTAAATGCAGATCCTAAAGTGTGGAAATGTTTTTTGAGCTACTTTGATGTAGCTAATGAGCTACGGCAGAGTATGTCCGAATATGATGCCTTTAACGAACCTCCTTTTCGTGGATTGCCGCTCATAGGTTCTCTTCCGGTCGTTTTACTAAGCATTTTGAGTTCTCTGGATTCGTACGTGAAAAATTTTATAGGTGATTGGCCCTATGTTCGGCTCAATTACGAGTTGATTTTAAAAATATTTGGTGCCATAGATGAGGAACCGTACCTCGAATTATATGATTTTTTTAAAAAAAACGCAATCCAAGTCGATTGGGTATGGCTTTATAACCATTCAGGGATTCATTCTCTACGCACTGGTTTCTTGCATTTGCATATGGAACAAGTCTTCTTTTCGGAATTTTTATAATCATAGATAGGACGTAGTCTTGCTCGATCAGGACCCTAGCTTTA